CCTAGAAGAGCCACTCGCTCCGTAGTGTTGTCACACAAGATAAGCACGCCGCCCGCCAGCTGGCCGGGCGAATCGAAGTTCTCTTCCGGTCAACTGTCCACCCAGTCAAGTGCAAAAAACACAGTAGAATCACGCAACGCACGCTGCTGGTGTGCTTCCTGCCCGCGAGGAAAGAAGAGCGAAAGGTTTAGTTCAGATTTTACTGTTTGCAGCATGGGAGCGGATTACCCAAAGAATCCCTGGGAACAATGAAAAAAAAAGATATCTCGGTAACGAAAACTATAGGGGGCTGTATTGGCGAGATCCAACGGTGAACAGCTGTCCAAAAGAAAAACCGCCTGGAAGTCCGAGGACCTTTAGTACCCTACCCCCGAACCAGCAGCCTTTGCGCCAAGCAAGACCGCCCTTGTCCTTTCTCCATTCCGCCTCCTTCTTTGCTTTGTTCCAATAGAGTCTAAGGCAAAGCAAAAGTGGGTTCGTATGCCTACTTTACCTACTTGACGAAAGGGAACGAACTTTGTTTCGTTTCCGGGTTTATGGGTTGGAGTCAGTCAGCGTCACTCCTTCCTTTTTTTTATTATGTCGTGACGCTTTGGTTACCGGCAAACGCTTCCAATCCAAAGGCGACCCTCTCGAGTTTCCGGCTGTTTCCTAGATTGAAGTAGCCTTTCTTTCGTCGCCCTACCAAACGAAAGAAGTCACTATCAAACAGCTCGCCCTACTGAAGTACCAAAGGTGCGCTCCGCCCGGTTACTAAGAAAGAAATTGGTTTGCGCTTTGAAGTGATGAGGTCGCAAAGAGGGAAGTAGGGCTCCTATTGACTAAAGGTTGGTTCTTCGGTTTCCTTTAGAATGAAAGTCGCTATGAAGCCCCTACTACTTATACTTACTTTGCTTTGTTTGATTAAAAAGGCGAACCCCAACTAGTCGTATGGGGTGGGGTGCCTGTGGTAAGCTGCCTTGGATATGAGTATGAGGAATTCCTAAAAAAAAGGCAAAGTCCGGTATTTGACGAAGATCTTTCTATCAATAGATAGGATTTAGTGTTCGATATAGGGGATAGGATCCATCTGCTCTTTCTCTCTCTCTCTCCATTTTTTTTTAGTGCAACACAGGAAAGCGCCCTCTTTTTGTCATCCCTGCTGCTTTCCATATTTTGTATTGAACGTATGGCGTAGCTAGGATCTTCAAATCATGTTTGTTTGAGTTGAGCCTATCCTATGTTCAAACCAACCAAACCCACCCCCTATTTGATTGAATAAGGCTGGAAAGAATGCCCGCCAAGTTCAGATAAGGGAATGCTTCCCCCAACCATTAAAGGAAAGGCTCGACGAAGGGAGGGAGATGCGGCGGGGGAAGGAAAACGCTTTCGGAGATCGAGATTTTTTTTTTTTTGTTTTTCATCGAAAACGAAGAAGGCCGAGGATGGCCTACGGTGCGTGTTATCTGAAGGGAACACACTTTTTCGACCGCGGTGGTATGATTGCCGGGCCCTCTCCTCGTTCCGCCCGCTGGCCTATTGGGATAGCAGCCTTCGGGCTTTGCCTGCCCTTTCTATCTCGGCCCGGGAAAGCGCTGGCAACAACAGAAAGGAAGGGGTCCATGTAGCTGCTGCGTCCGCCCCCTTCTTAGTCAATGGGGCAGCAGGTTCGGCATCTACTAAAAAAGAAAGAATCCACTTGAGATAACCACGCCTCCGCTAGGCAGCGTGTGGAATGGCCAAGAGCGGACCTTTTTGGATATATAATCCAAGTGGAGAGTGGGGTTACGGGAACAGCCGTCTGATGGAAAACCACTTTCACGTTCGGTTCAGAGAGCACTTTTTTTTTCGTCGAGAAATCTGCGTTCCCTTTCGTGTGAATTCCCCAGCGGCGAATTAAAAACTGTTGGGGCCCCCATCTCTCGAGCCCCGAAGAAAACCCCCTCCCCCTCGGACTCCATATCCCTTTTGACTCTATATATGTGGGCACCTGATATCTATGAGGGTTCACCCACCCCGGTTACAGCATTCCTTTCTATTGCGCCTAAAATTTCGATTTTTGCTAATATTTCACGTGTTTCTATTTATGGTTCCTATGGAGCTACATTGCAACAAATCTTCTGTTTCTGCAGCATTGCTTCTATGATTTTAGGAGCACTGGCCGCCATGGCCCAAACGAAAGTAAAAAGACCTCTAGCTCATAGTTCAATTGGACATGTAGGTTATATTCGTACTGGTTTCTCATGTGGAACCATAGAAGGAATTCAATCACTACTTATTGGTATCTTAATTTATGCATTAATGACGATAGATGCATTCGCCATAGTTTTAGCATTACGGCAAACCCGTGTCAAATATATAGCGGATTTGGGCGCTCTAGCCAAAACGAATCCTATTTCGGCTATTACCTTCTCCATTACTATGTTCTCATACGTAGGAATACCCCCGTTAGCCGGCTTTTGTAGCAAATTCTATTTGTTCTTCGCCGCTTTGGGTTGTGGGGCTTACTTCCTAGCCCCAGTGGGAGTAGTGACTAGCGTTATAGGTTGTTGGGCGGCCGGAAGGTTGCCACGAGTAAGTAAGTTTGGGGGACCGAAGTCTCCGTGCACCGGACACGTAGCTTACCGAATCAGTTGCGACACCGATGGGAATGCATGCTACGAAAGATAGGGTCGAGTCTGATACATCAACCGTCTACTCAATATCCTTGTACGAGTCCACAATCACTACACGAGATGAACCTTGGTTTGGTGAATTGAAGTTGGCCTTAGGTGTAAAAGGACTCCCAGTTACTGCGCGCGATCGTATACTGAGGTGCTCCCCGCCGGTTGTTGGAACGACGCGAGCCGGGCCTCCATTCAGAAAGATGAAGGGTCCAAACAAAGGTCAAAATAGGGGGTTACAAATGCCCCATCTCATTGGGGGCGGAAAACGAATCGACATCTCGATGTGATACAGCCTTTTCTATTTTAGTTGGGAAAGAACGGCGAAGTCCATCCGAACCGTCCAATGAAGAATAAGAGGAGAGCAAAGCGCCAATGGCGCGCGAAGCGCATGCGAAACAGGCACGGAGATAAATAAGTGTGGAGGATAAGCAGCCGAGCTCATTCCCTTCGCTTCCTGGGCCCAAAGCAGTGCAGTCTTTCCTGGCCAAATCCTTGATTTGGGGCTTCTTGCTGCGCTACTTAACTATAGAAATCCTTTTTTTCTAGTCATATATATGACTAGAAAGATAGATCCATCCATCTATCCTATCCGATTTAGATTTTTATATCTAAAAAAGAATCGATTTCATTCAACGTTTGATTCAAAGAACTGCGCTTAGCCCCCCGCTCATGAAACGGCTCTGCTGCAATGGATGGCAGAGGGTCCGTAGTATCCAAAGCACTGGAGTGGTCCAGTAGCCGGGAAGGGGCCTAGAAGTGCCTACTACTACACCACACTACACTCGGCTCTACACATTTACAGAGCTAACCCCTGTCCAGTCCCTGGCAGAGTGAAGGGGGCTTCCATCCTTATTCCCTATCCCCGTCTTCGCCCAGGCTAATGGGGCCTTACTTATTCAGGGGGGAGAGTGGAGCCCCGAGAAGCACTGTATAGAGGAAGATCCTCGGCCCCTCCTCATTCTCTACAGGGTTCCAAACCTTTCTTCAACATAGGTGACAACGAGCGGGGCAGAGGCAGAGATGGAAGAGATCGAACACGAGAATAAAATAAGAAGCAAGCTCGCCTCCCTTTTTGATCATTTTGATAGAGAGGGATGGAGAAAGTGGACAAAACAGACTAGCACATTTCCCAGTCGAAAAGATATGGGTTCTCGTCTTGCATTTCTCATCGAACAAATACGGAAAAAGAATCATATTGAAAACGTTCCTAGCCCACCAACCCCTTCCTTCGTAGAGCCGTGTATTGTAAGTGATCCGAACCTGCCCGGAGCGAGTCTCCCATACCATAGAGGCAAGTGAAGTTGGTGAGCCGTATGATGGGCAACTATCTCCTGCGGTTCGGAGAGGACTCAGCTGTTAGTTAGTACCCCCTTTCGGGGTGGACCTTTCACTCTATTTTATTATATACGCTTAGCGAAAAGAATGTTTTTTGATACACCTAGGACATGGATTTTATATGAACCAATGGATCGTGACAAGTCGTTACTACTAGCAATGACTTCGTCTTTCATTACTTCATCCTTTCCATATCCCTCTCCCTTGTTCTCAGTTACTCATCAAATGGCACTCAGTTCATATCTTTAAGTTCGATCATTGACAAGGTTCAAAGAAAGGGTGGGCCATTTCGATTCCAAAGCACAATGCTAGCAAGGGCCTCCGCTTTTCTTTTCATTAAAGACTACTACTTTAGAAAGGACCGAATGGCGTGCCTTATACCTTTCAAATGAATGGTCGTGAGCCCGAAATGAATCAGACATCGGTCGTTCCAGCGGTAAGAGTCCTTCGGATGTTAAATGGTCTGGAAGGCTACGCATAAGGGCTAGAAGGAATGGAATAACAAGTCAACTAGTAAATAGTAAAGAAGTCGGGTTATCTATGCCTGGATCCAGGTGACTAAAGAATCCACTCTCCCTGGCTATTCCCACGTTAACAGACTCTTGAATCTGCGCAAGAAGAAATGCAGCTTTCTAATGTCCATTAGGGGGCAATATCACAACATCTAGCAATTGATCCATAGAAGAACCTTTTGGCACTTAATTCCTCGAGAAGAAATTTCAGCTAATTTAGTGTATCTAGCTCTTTTCTTGCTTATGGCTTTGAAAGCCTATTCTCAGCCCTGGGAAGTTAGGGAGGCAAAGCCTTCTTAGGGATAGACTCTTTCCACTCTTTTCGAGTACCTTCAACAGTGCTTTTAGGTAGTGCGGGATAGTCAGCTTACTGAAACTTAATTCGAGAGGGCCTTCGAAGGCTCCGGGAAAACTCAAGAAAGAAAGACCCGTACCGTTTGAAAACTTACTCTTTCTTATTTTATTTGCTAGCTACGAACCTCAACGAGGCATCGTTCTATCGGCATCGCACCTTTCTATTATACATTTTTGAAATCCATTTTCATCCTACCACCTAAGGGTGCCTTATCTCTAGGCACTAGAGTCAAAGTTTTCTTTATTTCTGTATTCAAGTCGATGACTTCTTTGCAGCTTGCCAGTCTGTGTCTTTCAAAGGCAAACAGGTATATGTTGTAACGAGGGCAGCACACGAGGTTAAAAGATGCCAGCTTTATACCCATACCCTGTGACCCTGTGCGAGTGAGTAGCTGCAGGTGTAGGCGCTTTCCAGTCATTAATGCAATGGAACTCCAGAACTTGAACCTTGGAAGGAAATCTTTATTCCATTTCAGAAGCTGGCATCGCTATTTCATAGCCTCCTCGTCGGCAACCAGAAGTTGCCGGACTAGCCTTTAATTTGAAATTGAAGCTTTCTTGCTTCCGGAAGATCAGTCAATAATAAGAAATAAGAAAAACAAACCTCCCGCTAATTTTTTTTTTTTCTAATAAATGAAATGAGATGTCAAAGCAAGGCTCTCACCGCGGGTAGAAGTCTAGGTCAGTGAATAGTTCATTGTTTCAAACGTTTCAAACCGGTAAGTTCAAGTATAGTATCACATCACTTATGTAATTTTCCCAGCTTGTCGTCTTACAGTACGTCGTCTGTTCCGCGAAAGACAGGGTTACGCGTAGTTCGGAGCGTACTACGTTCAGTATGAGTGAGTCGGGGATACGAACGCAGAGAAAAAGGTGGTTTATGGCACTTATCCTATGTCGACGCAGGCCTAAGCTGACGTGTTTACACGAAGGGGCGTAGCGCTTGCTGACTCCATAGAGTCTGGATCTTTCTTACTTATATAGTATAATAATAACCTGTAATTAGGGAAAGGTCTCTGAGTCTACCTGAAGTAAGAAGATTGTGACATACAAGAGATGGGCCAAGAAAGCCTACTTAACATAGAAATGGAACCAGATGAATTCATTGAGCCGTGCTCAATTCACCTGCTCCTATTACACAAACAAGTTCTACTTCAAAAATTGAACCTTTCTTCTTTCATCGAAGTGGTAAAATCATTTGCTTGATTCAGTTTTCAATTTAGTTATACGTACTAGCGGGTAACGCCCTTAAATAAGGGAACAAAGGTTCAAGTAAGTCATAAGAAACTAATACGGTTTAGGCTGGCCTGACTTCGGAATTTGAAATGGCAGTCTTGATTAACTTATCAAGGTCCCGCCCCAGCTTCAAGAGAGGGTATGAAAGCACGAAATTAGATATAATAGATGCTTCTCCTTCTGTAGTAAGGAAGACCTTATGACTATCAAGCATCCGATTTCGTTTTCTATTGAGTTAGGAAATGCAACAGGTCTACTAACATCAAAGAGAAGGGGGGAACTTGGACTCATCGATGGTAGGAAAAGCTGAGATAGCTGTATCCGAAATATCATACAAAAGATGATCTTACTCTGATCAGACCGAGGCGAAGACAGACAGAGAAGGTGGTTATCCTATTTTTATGATATCTTACCCCGGCATATAATAAGGCTTATGCTACTTCTTAAGCAAAGTTGCCGTATACACACTAGAAAGAGTTGGCGAAAGCCAGGGATTCCAATCTTGAAAGCATTAATTCTATTAAGCAACAGGCAAAGAAAGAATGTTTGAGCTGAGACGGATAGATTGAGAATGTCTTAGAAGAGAGATGATAAGCCCCTTCTTCCTATGAGGGGTGAAGAAGAAGACCAATTGTTGCTATCTCCTTAGCTCAGATTTCGTTTCTAACCTTCCTTGATTCAGAAAGACGTAGGCAGGGAAGTCAGATTAATGCGTTCGGATGGCTAAGATCACTCGCCAAAGAATAGAGGAGAGTTAAGAGGTTTGAATCCGGAGCGGAGACAATGCCATATAAGACAACTCAGGTAAGCAATTCTACTTATTCGAAGTCTTTGAAAGACCTTACTGCTAAAAGAAAAGGTAGGCAAGTAAGTAGGCTCTGAAAGCCGGATTCTATTCAGCAGGTGCTAACAGCTATATCCTAATATTGAGTTTGACATCGCCCTGACTGTGATTAAGAGTTCTATGGAGTTAAGAGTCCCCGGAGTTTAGTGTAGTTAGATTGCCGTTGCCATAGCTGCAGGAGAGAAGTCTAACAAACTTAAAACCTCCAAGAAGCTTGTGAACACATTAAACCAACCAGAGAGGGGGCAAGGACAGTTAACCTCCAAAGTGAAAACCCGCCGTCCATCAAAAGCAATGAGCCATTGACTTCAGCTGGCAGTAATGCGTCGACATGGAGTGTCCTAATTGACCCACAGCCAGAGGAGAGGGGATCCAGTGCTCGCTGTAGAATCCTTAACTTTCTTAGCGGCCGGCCTGAGATCACAGCAAAGGTGAAAGACGAAATCGAGCGCCTCTTGGATGCTAAATGAATCAGGCCAATCCCAATGGCTGTCAAAGAAAGTCCCCACTGTCAAGAAGAAGGGCGTTAAGGCTCCTCTATGTAAGGTCCTTGGCTATAATAGCTAATAGGCTCGGCTCGCTACTGACTGATGACTTACTTTCTTTCACTAGGTATGATACTGCGGCAAGGGGTGAATCAAGAAGGGAAGAAGGGCTTTCTTAGCCTCTGACTCCACATCCGTAAGAAGAAAAAAAAAATAGAGTATGACTTCGTACCTCTCCTTTCAGTCTAGTGACTTCCTTTTGGGATAGTACCCGGGAAAAGGATGTCAAGACCTCACTCTAATATGGAAGCGTTGTAGGCTAGGTCAATTAACTTCATTCACCCGAAGGAGGGAGGAAGTTAACGAACACTAACACAAAGAAGGCAGCGCCGGTGTATATTCATGACCACTACTTTGATTTGTCGATATAGTCAGTGTGCCGCGAGTGCTTTCTCTCTTTTGTCCAACTTGACTTCTTTCTTCCACATAGGCCTCGCTTGCATGCCTTGTGGCAAACTAGACTGAAAAATGGTTTATATAAAGAAGAGTCACGCTCTTGAAGCCCTAAGAAATAGGCTTAATCGGTTCGAATCCGAATAAGGGCTCTTTCTTTTTCTTTCTCCGGAATAGGAGAGTCACTTACCCAGAAAAGATGTTGCTAGGCAGGCGGTTCCCTCGGCCGCATTTCGGAATCAAAGAGTCATGGTGCTTTAGTTGTGGGTTAGCAGGGATAAGTTGGACTGCGTCAGATGATAAGATGAGCACCGCGATCGAAGGGCTCACTCTATGGAAGTCCTCTCCCACTTGAAAGCTAAATAAGGACACAATAAAATGTATTCCATTCTTAGCAGAGGTTCCTTCCATCTAATCCCTCGAAGTACTTCGCTCACCTTCGAAGAGTGAAATGATCATTCAAAGCAGACTAAAGGCATAGGGCAAAGGAGCTTATAAGGGTGAGGGTGGCGGAGGGAATAAGGTATGAAATCACTTAGATAGAAGCATGTTGGATGACGGAACGATGACTTAATGAAACAATTATGGATTTTTAACCATTAGAAATGACGTAAGTGATAGATCGAATCGTTCAGTAGTCTTGACAGTTGAATTTATCGATGGAGAGAGCGTCTGTTCACGTCAGGGCATATAGATTAGCGGAGATGTAGTCACTTTAACTTTCTTCGAGATTGGGTATGTGTTCTGTGTGCCAGGTCAAAGAAAGAGAGGTAAATGAAAGGTAGTTTCCTTCTTGCTTTTGCTTATCGGGGTTTTGGCAGAATTGGGTTCGACTCCCGTTATACGCGATGTGGCGAATCAGACTGATTCAACGACGACGAGATATGCCTGCATTAAGATTTAAAACTTGTCGTCTACTTTCAGGAAATGTTCGGAAGAGAGAACTTACAATAATACAACGCCGCATTCTCCGAAGATTGAGAAACAAGAAGAGATCTATTAAGAGAAAGATTTATCCGAGAGAAAATCTTAACAGTTACATCCAATCACAAACTACACGAAAGTTGCCCCTTATTCATGGGGATTTACCCATCACAGAGATGCACAGAGGAACAGAACGAACTTCATATATCCCTTTTCTACTCAATCCAGAAACAAGATCGGACGTTATTCCGGTTCGTCTCCATTTTCGTGAAACTATTCCTCAAGCAAGGCAGCCGATAAGTCATCGAAGGGTTTGTGTGAATAATCGAATGGTAAGCATTACTCGTTTGAAAGTTTCCCACGGCGATCTAATATCTTTTCAAGAAAATGACGCGAAAATCCGCGGTGAAGAAATAAGGAGATCTTTCTATATCGAAATATCAGTTGAAAAAATAATAGGCAAATTCCTGGATCACCCGGTAAGAATGTGGAGAAGAACCAAAACAGAATGGTTCCACCTACTCAAAACTAAGCGGGGATGCCGCCTACTACTAAAATCCCGGTTTTTGCAACAACAGTTGCGTTATTCTATGCAAGAAGAATACTTAGAAAGAACAAAGAAGTTTGGATCCGAAAAAGTATGCTTAGGCAGTTCTTTCGCTGAGCACAACAGAATGAAGAGGAATTTGTATCATTTCAAATCCCTATTCTTATCGAAGAGAAGAAACGAGAAAAACCGATATCTTCCTACTCGAACAAGAAGTCCTATAGTTTACAACTCTTCTTTATATAGTAATTCGACCTATTGCTCCGCATCCCCCCATAAGTTTACTATGAAGAGAAGAATAAAGAAGAGAAGAATAAAAAGGATCGAACTACCTACTCATTATTCGGAGGTGAATCATAGAACACCAAAAGCGGTGGTATTTTATGGACCTAACATAGGTCACATCCCTCACGACATAAGATTGAAAGATCCAAACCTTCCTCTTCGGAGCGGAAACGGACGTGGCCAAAACATATAAAGATCGGCGTAGTCGCTCATAGGGACATATCTATCCGGATAGGGGATAGTCTAGTCTATCGCCGTCTCTATCACGCTATTAGATATTCGAATATCTAATTTATTTTTCTTATTTATAATTGAACAAAAGCGAGGAGCGAGCCAAAGAGCGAGTTAGGTCTACTCCACGTAGGCCAAGTCTTGCCTAAGCTCTTTAAAGTTCCTCAAGGACAGGAAAGATAGAGAGATTCAATTAGATTACACTCCTATCAGTGCAACGGCCGCTTTCTCCCCCACCTGGCTGCTCAATCGAAACCATTAGGGGTGAGGAAGATTGATCAAACTCCCCAAGGGGATAGGAACGTACTGAATCAACAGGCAGGCAGACAGGACTTTAGCGGACGAGCAATCGAACATTCCCGCTAATCACTCGTACTCCTCCTAGCTCATGATTCAGTCTGTGGTCACGGAGCTATGTAATACCTCTGTACTAAAGTACCTGGTCCTTTACTTGACCAAGGGAAAATCCCTAAGAAATGTGCCGAGCAGAATAGCAGCATCATGCTTTAATTTAATAAGGATGTTAAGCTAGCTCGATCGCAGGAAATGATGGAAAGGTTGAAGCCCCAGTGGCAAGAAGAACAAGGTAACGGATGGAAGATAGATAGAACGAGGTGACATTGGAACCGGCAGTCAAGTAATCAAGCTACTGCCCTTCCTTGGGAGGGATAGGAGCCCTTCTTCTCGAGCCAGGAGCCTGCCTTTGGATGGGCTTTTGGGAATGAATGATAGAGCACAGGCAAGGCATAAGTCCAAAACTAAAGAAGCACGGGCATTTGCTGGGACTTGAATGGGCATGCTAGAATAAGTCCTTTCGATCCTCAGAAAGGAGTCTGCGCTCGCCCATCTCTTTTTATTGATTCTCGCTAAAGGATCGGGTACTTTGATTGGTATTAAAGTAAAGTGTTCTATCCCTTCGATCAAGTAACCCCAACCAGTGCAAGCGAGTGAACTAAACTACCGGCATGGGCAGATCTATCCCTACAAATTCTAATCATGAATGGAATCGGTGCGCCTATCAACGACTTTGAATTACAATCAATAGAAAGAGAGATGCGATCGGCTATATCTTTTACAGGAAGGGTCGGTCCTTTTAGGTCCTATATATTCTACAAGAGGAAGGCTGACGTTTTTGTCGGACGCATGATCTCCGGCTGAGCCGACTTCGGCCCCATTAGATACATAACTATATTTAAGTTAGGAATATATTGGATAATGGCAAATTGCTCAAGGGGGCTTTGCCTTTCAACGAGATGATTTTCATAGTAAAATACCCAAGGGAATCCCCCTTATCCTAGTGCCAACGAGAAAGCTCAAAGGACGATCCATGGCAACTACTGAAAAACAATCAATCCCTACCCATTGGGTGTGTGTTCCCTGACTTCCTTTGTGCCTCTGGGTGAAAGGATCTTGTGTGAACTCTCCGAACATGCTCCTATAGTACCAACCTTTCGTCAGGAATGTCGAGACGGGAAGCTAATCTCGTTACCTAATTACTTAAATAAAGAAGCGAGACCGTTCTAGGTCTAGTCCAACCTTCCCCATTATGGTATGGGATTCGACGAGGGGAGAGTCGGACTTTATAACATTTGAATCTCTCTTACATTTGTAGCACAGCATGTCGACTTTACCTTTACGGCAGTATCTTATCCTCGAGAAAGAAGATGGTACACTCATATTGAAAACTCGAGTAGAACATCTGAGGTGGAAGTCTCTCATGCCAGGAGGAGATTGTATGAGTCACCTGATCATGCAAGAAGAGAAAGGTTCCTTACACAAAACCGAAAAGATGTTAATGGGGCTTCCATAATGGATATAAAAGGGAAACTTGGGGAGATGTCCATTCAGATCCTAAACCTTCATTTGGGAGTACTCATAGTGATAAACATAATGCTGCCAAAGTCAACAGAAAATGATTTGTCTTCACCTGCTAATGTAAGGTGGAAAGCTAATGGACCACCAGACGTATTGCTTACCAAATCCAAAGCATTGAACCTTAGCAGCAGACAAAAACGCAACTGTAATGGTGCCCGAAAGACCCTCACTACAAGATTCACTTTGACATCGCTCCTGCAACAGCAATTATGATTGGCATTTCACCACCTGAAGGAAAGAAGAAAGGCCGGCTTCCCTATTCTACGAGGATTGATTCCCAGACACGCCTTCCACTACTAGACGGAAGACTAAAAAGAAAGCAAAGTCAACCTAAATGAATGGCTTCGGGGATGGCGCTAGACCTGCAACCGCATTCACTCGATCTACGACTTCGAAGACATCAACTGAGGAAAGAACGAAAACGGATTCCTTATTTGACTGAGGAGTTAAAGAGTCTCAAGACTAAGCCAAAATGCTCCTTCCACGACTAAGACACAGACGAACCGGGCCACTAGGGGTTCTTACACGAGAATTGATTACCTGAAGGCCGACTAGTTGCATTAGTAAAACCTACACGCTACCTCTCCGCTTCCTCATGGAAGAAAAGAAGGAATAGCAAATTAGGCAATTACCGATTCGACTGCTTGAACTGCTAATAGAAGACTTGCACGAGGAGAGAGCTAGACGGACTAGGGGAATGTGGCAAAGGCTGCTGCTTCATCAAGGAAGCAATAAGAGGAAGAAATCCTTGATGAGGGGCAAGGACCGGGCCCTCGCTTCAACGAATATGCGGAGGGATAAGTTAGCCTACGGGGTTACCTGCGGGACTCTTAGAGGATTTCTGCCCAGCGGGGCCGGTTACACTGAGACACTACTTCGAATCCTTACGGGATGAAGAGCTAACGGAATGATTACCGAATCGACTGATATACGTAATGCAAAGCGGGCAGAGAAGCTTAGACCGCTGAAGGAACTTTCTTATAGAGTAGGGAAGACAGTAAACTTAATCAACTCCCTATACGAAAGAAATGAAAGAATGCGGGAAAGGTAGTTAAAAAAAACTTAAACTGGGAATAAGTGGGTGGAAACGCTACTTTAAAGAAACTTCACGTATGAATTCTCTCCCTCAATCATCCTCCCGCAGGATAAGATGAAAGAGTCCTTGCGCATCACTTTCTTAATCTCTTATTCTTCGCTGTTAAATATATTATTTTATTTATCTGCACTGCCAGGTCGGTTCTTCTCCTTCTCAATTGAGTGAAGCTATCGTATCTATCTCATCCTATCCTATTCTAGTCATTGAGTGTACTCCATTGGGAAAGCAAAAGCAGTTTCAGGGTCAGTCTGTAATGAGGGTGGGCACACCATCAGCCGAGAAGGTGCTAGTCAATCGAAAAGGTTAGCTGTCCTCACTCCGCTGTTGCCAGCTTCAATTAGATAGATATAGATCCCAATCTGTGGGCAACCTATGATGCCAGTCTTTCAACGGGAGAAAGAGCAGTCGCAGATGTATAAAGAGCTCATTTGCGCAGGAATCAATGGGTGGTTGTTCTACAACTCACTTCTCAACTATATCGATCCTTGCTTCTTTCAACAGATCAGAAAGTTTCAAACAAGTCTCTTCTTAAGACCTTTTGGTATGTGTCCCATGCCTACGACAACAGCTCAGAGAGCCCCCCTCTCTCATGCACTTGAGTCTTTATTGATCCCCGCCGGCGGGTTCCCGGCTCATTCTCTCCGGGAATACCACCCATCTTGACTCATCGCAGGGTGTGACGCTTAGAACCGGGGTACCGGATGGAACCCCAGATTAGGGAGTCATCGTACCACCACTCCCCTCTATCCTTACTATCTATTGAGTGGCGAGTTCAGAAGGATTTTGCTTTCTGCTATCTCGTTATGATTCAGGAAAGGGTCAATGCAAGGATCAGATTTCGAAGCAATCTCTGGAGTTTTATAGAAGGGCTTTGGCTTCTGCCAATGCTGCTAGAGGGTTGTTTATGTAACTTCCATCTTATACCGAAGTACTGATAAAAGCTCAGTCCCAAAACCTTCTTTTGCCTTAGAGTCCTTCTCGTGCCCCGAGCCCCCAGGGGAAAAGGCATAAGCGGGAATCCGTGCATTTACAAGTCGAGGGGTATTTCCTCTAACTTTAGTCCAAACTAAGAACCAGAACAGGAAAGCGAAGCGCCTAGTTCCTTGCTTATTCCTTGAAAGCTGTTAAGAAGATAGCTCTTTATGAAGGGATAGACAGAAGGCTTTTCCTTTGAGTTGAGCTTGAGAGCTCTTCTTCCTCGAGTTAGTAGCTCAACAGGAGTAGAACTATGAGTAGATAGAATGGAGTTATGAAATCTCTTTATTCTTGAGCGGATTTCGCCGAGGTAAGTGATTCTTATAAATGCGAGTTTCGTTTACAAATGCCGTCGGTAGTCCTTTTTTAAGCCTTTTAAGTCAGTCCCACGAGCTAACCTGCTAAGTTAGTCAGGATGGGATATTTCGCCAGGAGATATGATAGAACGAGATGAGGGATGCCTCTTCTTTCTTTTTCGAAGTTAAGGAAGGTGATAGCATCATCTTGCTTGACCGGCACTGGTACCGATTCTGCGCAAAACAGATATTCTTGGTATATTTGTCCAATCATTCCCTTTAGTGCCACAGCCTATTCTAATTTAGCTACTCCTTCTTTTCCGAGTTGGCTAGCTCTTACCGGAAATAGCAGATAAGAAGAAGTCGATCCACTACCTTTAAAGTAAAACCACTTCCTTGGACTTGGAACCCGCTTTGAAGCTCAGTCCGTTGCTTGTTCGTTAGAGAAAGCAAAAAAAGATCGCAGAACATTCACTCATGATGAGTAAGATCTTGACAAAGGTTTCTTTGTCTCTTTCGAGCATGACATAACTAGTCTAAATTATAGCATAACAGAATACCAGACAAAAAATGTTGAGGAAGAAAATAACAACAGGTTTATGTGTGAAAGATAAAAGATGAAAGTGGGAAAGAACGAAACAAAGCGATTCATAATCCACTTTTGTATACGCCCTCTTCACACCAGTACCTCTGTCCCGACATTTGGTAAGATAGGGGGAACGCCTACCAAAGGAAAGGGGGAGCCTTCATGCAAATCTATTAAATCTATTGAAGGGTCACCTACGTTAGCTGGTGTCCACAGTGCCAAAGTTTCAACCAAGATCCTTTGGCTCCGTGCTGGTAGTCGGCTTTCACTCCAGATTTTAGTTACAAGAACGTCTGTCACGTGCGTCCCTAGGACTGGGCCGGATTCGAACCGACCAAGAAAAGGCAAGTGCCATTCTTCTAGGCCAAAGACAGTCCAATCTCATCTATGTCGAAGGGGCGGGTACGTAGTCACTCGAGCGAAGCGACAGCTAATATCATATATGCAATTATGCATCTAGATGGGGCTAGGTAGCACTAAGAACTTCATTCGTACTATCTTGGCAAAGAGTGAAGGTTTAATATTTGTTCTATAAAGTCTTCGTTTCCGTGTCAAAGCCAAATTGTTGAGACCAAGCAAGGTCGCTGAGAACACTAACGGAACACATTATTCCGACTGAAGCTAGTACGCAATGAAGACCAATCCGCGAGCTACCTTATGACATCCAATAGCAGAGACAAAAATTTCATCTCCGTCTTGTCCCGAATCCTTATTTGCTTTCTCCTACAAGCCAATCATGCAGTCTATAGCTCTACTTTACTACGATATATCTTGCTCTTGTTTTGTTCGATCACAAAGAGTAAAACCAGCTACCGAAGAAGGGATAGTCAATCCGTAACCATGACTGATAGGATGATCAAGCAAGGCAGTCCATAGACTGTTCCGCTTCTCCTCTTAGTTTTAGTTAGAGAGGAGCAGAGACCGCTCGATCTTATCTTGTTGGTTATTTTTCTTTTTTGTCGAATCTTAACCATGAAAGTCAGTCAATGTTGGCTTCCTCTCAGAGTTGGGATCCTGTCCCCTCCTCATAGTCTAAGTCGAAAGCTGGTCCCTTTGCAGCTTAGTCTAGCAATTACTCTCGCTTCACTCCTATCTCAAAGCTTCGTCCCTTGTATCAGAAGCATCCCTATCTGGTTCTCGAATCTCTAGAATCAGACTCTTCCTTATTATCGTACCCTTTGCTCCTCGAAAGATGATTGAAAGCATGCCAAGTAGACTAGACTCTCCCCTCAATCCTTACCTTCGCTCTTCGCCCCTAAGCTAGCAAAGAGCTCCGTAACCCAAGACTTCTGAGTCAAGCTAGCATTTTCAAAAGTTCACTCCCGGCTAGGCCTTACGCTCCTGATAGAGTTAGTTGGTAGACCGATGTGATTGAGAGTGCTTCTTTTCCAGGCTCCTCCGATGGTAGTGGAAGCTCTTCTTCTTGAAGGTGTTGTTGAAAGTGACTCTTCTTTTACTGTTTTTAGACGACTAGGAATTAGGAATGAATTCTCAGACACCTTTCGGGTTTCCTATGGAAAGCCTATCGGCTCACTTTGTTCCAAAACCATTTCTTATGTATGGGATTTCAAGTAGAATCAACTGGTACTGACTTAGGATATTCCTCGACTAGTGATTAGGCTCGTCTCATATGAAAAATAGGGTAAGACAATCAAGTCCACTTGAAAGCCAGTTGCCCATGAGACGATTCCTCATAAGAGAAGTACGAACGCTCAACTATGGTTACTCCGGTTTCAACAGTTCAATTGAATTGTTGAAATCCATTCACATACTCAAAGAAAGGGGACGAAGGGAGAAGTAGTAGGAAGGAGGAAACCCTAACCACTAACCCAGGTCGTGTTAAGCAAGGAACCATCGCCAACGAGAGCAGGGTGAACCTTTCCACCGGGGTTGGAGGAAGGCTCTGGAATCGTGGTGTCGTCTAACACAAAAGGAAAGGGGGCTCTTTCAAAGGCCTTCAGTTCCTTGTCTGATTCTATGCCATCTTCTTAGACTATTGATTCAATAGCAGCCTATTCTCTGCTCGTGGCTATCTTAAATCTTAACCATTGATTCAATTGGGCAAAGAACAATCTATTCGTGCCATTCAACCTCCTACCATTCAGTCAGTTGCTCTTTTTCGGGCATGAACAGCTGATTCGTGAACAGGGGATGCGAAGACACCACAATCACCACATAAAGCTGGTACCAAAACTAGAATTAGAACGGGATGAAAAGAAGCCGGCTATTCTCTTTACCCGCTTTTAAGCTTGCGAAGTTAAGTTACCAGACCTTCAGTTCCGGGCAAGAGGAGTGAAGTGAGAAGGATGGGCTAGGGCTACTAAATCGAAGAGACTTCCACTCCTCCCTTCGATAAGCTGTCCAACTACGATGTGAAAAGCATATTGGCCACTTCTTAGCGCTTAGGCCACTATCTATAAGCTTGAAGCTCCTCCTCAATGAGAAAATCTAATTTGTCTGATTGACTTCATCAGGAGAGAAAGATGATGATTAGCTGGCTGGCGCAGGAGCAAAAAAGAGATTTGGTTGGTATTCGCCCTCGAATGGAGATGTTTAACTGGTTCGAACTGAGCTAGGAATTGGCGGAGGAATGGAAACCTTTCGCTAGAAACTGTAAGGAGCGAAAAGCGGTAGAGACCATTCCAAAATGCATACACAGTCAAGCTTCCACAATGAATCCCAGAATGGCTAGGTCAGTATGCCCATGCTTTGGAATAAGCTAAGCTCTTCCAGTGAGAGTGGCCTATCCACTGCGCCGATCCCTTTTTTATTCTTATCAGCGGGCTAGGGAACTAGTCCTCTGCGATTGCACGACCTTTCCTCACCAGCAGAAAAGAAAAACAATCCAACGCCTAGAGTAGATTTTAAGGCAGCCTAATTCTTTCTCCCTAAACATATATAGAAAGAGGAGTAACGACGGGACAGGTCACGACTACGTGTTTGACTCCGGCCAGAGAGTTCTTTTGTCCAACTACTACTCCAACTCTATAGAAAAGACAGTCAGGCCTCTCCCTTGAGCCCCGGGAGGACAGGTTCTATTAAGAATAAGAAAAAGATTCAAGCAAGAAAACGGATGGCAATCAACGGCTTTCTAAAGCTCAAGGAGTTGCTTGTTGGCTGGGAAGCGAAGAAAGAACGTAAGCACGCCAGTGGATGTCTTTCGCATGTTGCTATTCCAGAGGTGAAAGTACACTTTCTTTATTAAAAATGAAAAGAGTCCTTGTCACGAATGAGAGCTAATCCTAGAGTCCATCAGGACATTCTAAATGCTCGAACTGATACTTTCTTTACAATAAAAAAAAAATACCCCCTCGCACAAAGAATCTCTTAGCGAACTAAAAGACCCAATATGAGTTGTCTAGAGCCTCGTCCTAAAGGGGAGCTGCAGTTAGCACTTTACTTTATAAATTTTCTGGCATAAGAGGGCTTTTCTCTTTGCTCTTTTATCGGAATAAGAGCTGTTGGTAAGATTATAATATAGGTAAGAATAAAATGTCCCTAGTATCAGGAAAGAGGGTGCACATTCATAGGCCAATCTGTTTTCTTGCCCGTTCCCAGGAAAGGTATGAAAGACGCCTATTCTTCAGGTAGGGAGCGCTTCCTCTATTATATATATAATGTCCGAACTTCTTTCCCCGTACCGGACCGCAGCAGCTAAAGGACGCGCCACTGGACGAGGATTTGTTTCATTTTTTGAATTCTATTCTATGAGCGCGTTCTCCTCTTTTGAAAGAAAGATGTAAAGTGTGGTCTTCTCGTCACTCTTCGGGATGCTAAATAAATAGTAGGTCTTGATTCGATTCTTCCACGGGATATGGGTTTACATGGCGGGACTCCCAACTTATTGAATAGGTGACTTCCGATCAAAAATGGTCGAGGAATAGGCCTTGGCAACAGCAACCCTTTCTCCTTTCTTTTCGTTTGTTTCTTCCACATGACTACTCGAGGGTTCCAAAAAAGGGTAGTGTGAGGCTAGCAAATGTCGTCTTACGATCATGATACTCGGAGCCTTAATTAAGTGAGCTCCCGCTAGGCTAGGTTAGGTGTAGCAACCTGACGACACGAAAGGTTTCGAATCTTCAATGCGACTCCTAAACAGTCAAGAGGAAGGCTTGGACCAGCTCCTGAATTTGTAGGCGAGAAACTCTTTTCGAGTTGACTGTGTGATTGTGGTTTTATTTATGGCAACCGGCCTGCCTGAATTGAGAATGAGTAGAAGCGCCTTTGACAGGGGTTTATAGGATGGATGCGGGAAAGAAAGAACTCCCCTTTTGCAAAGCAAGGTTTCAACCTCTGATTAAATTTAGGGATGGGATCTTCTGCCTAGATTAGATATCTCACGGGATTCATCTGGCATTTCTGGATGGACTGGCATTGAGCATGTCATTCCGGACTTCGCTATTCTCACAGTCAGATCGGACATTTAAATCTGAAGTCAACTATCAAGACAGGACTGTCTTATCTATTTGATTTGCTGACAGTTGTATTCTCTGTCCTATTAGCTGTCAGTTGCAATATTTACTTGTTTGTCTTATCTTATTTCTGAACTGCCTATCTTACCTTCCTTGTCTTAGCTGTGCAGATCTTCTTTCTGCTTTCAGTTGATCTTCCATGTGCCAATCAAAGAGAACGAAGTGCACTACACTTTGCTCTCTAGGTTAACGTCCAATCCTGTCCACCTAGCATCCCACCTTCCCCAATGTTGTTTTAGTATTGGGCACCTGGTCTTTCGATGAGCTTACTAGAGGGAGAGAGATCAATTAGCCGTGAAAGGGCCCCTTGCCCACTCCCCTTCCCCCCATTTCTGGGGGCCTCGCCCTCTTTACTTGATCTATCAAAGAGAACTACCACGCGAAACCCGTTACCGCCTATTGGCATGTTCACAGTCATCGACGAGTCTCACTCAAGCTTGAGTGGCCGTTTTCCCCGAGTAAGGATTCAATCCAGCCACAGGTTCCCCTACAGCTACCTTGTTGCGAATGGAGGGTCAGCTATATACCTTTTTAGAAGGGCCGCGTGGATTTTTCCAATTATAGTTTTTGATTCTATGGCGTAACTCCTTACACCAGTGCCCCTTTTACCGTCACGACTTAGTCGTTCCCGGATGTTTATTGAAACTATGACATTCACCGAGGTTGGCACAGGGAGCCGCTCCGAGTGTGAGAATCCGAATCGATTACGCCCATTCCCTCAAGCAAATGCGGACAAGCTGCTTCTGGAGGAAGCGCGAGCGATCGCTCAACTAAAAGGGCAGATTGTCGATCGAATGGCGCAATTGGATTCCGCCGCGGACTTTGGCGAGAAAAAAAAATGCAATTATTGGGGAGTAAATCCTTACGAATAGGCAAACTTAGTATCCTTCCCATAAACTGTCTCAGATGCTTGAGGAATTGTGTCGCGCGGATGCCCACACATCCTCTTATCTACTTAAAAAAATATTTCAACTATTAAAAAAAAACTATTTTTCAATTGGGCACATTGAAATTAAAGTCCTTCAGCTTCCTATATTCCCACCTATGTGATCCCCATTACTGATGGATAAATCTGTAACTTTTTTCTTCTTCGTATTCCGATCCGACAGAAGAAGGTGTAGTCTCCCTCTCTTCTCATACAAGAAGAAAGGGAAGAGGCCTCTAAGGACCTAGCGCTGGGGGGGGAGGGGAAAAGTGGGTATGCGGGTTTCCCCCTTAGGAAGGTTTCCTTACAGCTAGTGAATGAAGGTCGCATTGAAGTCTAGATGACTCTATAACAGCGGATTTGCCGATCGGAGAATCCGCTGTTCACTCCTATCGTCTTCTTGCTAACAGCCAAAGAGCGGATTGGCACAGCGAATTCGAGAGCAGCGGATTCCAACAACTGATATTGCGATTCTTCTTGAACTGACCTTTCATGAGGGACGATATTGATCCTCATTCATCTATATGTATATGTATATGTAGCTGCGTCTCTATCTATGATGCTATAGATCATCTTGATATAGCAGCGGAGAAATAATGCTGCCTGCCTTTCTGCTCTTTCTACCTTTGCTTCTCCTGCTTGGGTCTCGCTCACGGATCTCAACCACGAGACTAAGAATCATGCTTACGAGGCTATCTCGATCTCTATTGTGCAGCCTGAAGTGGTTAGTCTGGTTATAAAGGAGGAAAAGATGTCTGAGAAGGATTAAGTGGTTGATAGTGAGCAATCGGCTAAGGGAGGATGACATTGAATTCTCGTTCCAGACAGCGACAGAGGATGGTGTAGAATTCGAACAACACTCCTTTGACTTGCTATCTAAGAGACTAGCCTGGAGAGATAGGAAAGACGCTCTGCTCTAAAGGGATACTGAAAGGCAACTCGATGCCCGAGGGATTGACAACTTGATGCCGCAAGATCGGTTGTTAAAAGACTAAACCTTCAAGCTAAAAGTCTAGTCGTATTTATTACTTATTCTTCTTCCGCCATACCCAAGAGTCATTCACTCCCTAAAGATATTTTAGAAGAGTAACTGAGATACGAGTTGTTATAGGATTGAACGAAAATCGGTTTATAGTAAGTGTGCCGCTAATTGACATATCTCTTTGTTGTCGATTAGAGACCTTCCTTGCCCTGCTTAGGGCTATGTGATAGCACCCAAAGGGACCTATTCTATTTCTATTTGAACAAGACCACAGAAACTATAGTCATACGGTCAACCGAACCAAAGCAAAAGCTAAATCCTCTTCCCTTCGCCCCTTCCCCGGCTCCACTCCAGAGCAATGCCATGACCCGGTCGAGAGCCTTCCATGCGGATTCCTTCAAAGAGAAAGAGAGAGTGTGTATTCCCGGCATCAATGCAAAAACTTCCTGGTCCGGGAACTATAGCAATTCTTGGTCCCACCAAACCATGCCATGAACAGTCGACTCTACAAGAGCAGGGGATATTGAAACAAAGACTCATTCCGTCTATTGCTCTAATGCCCTTCCTCCAACAGATTCAATTGCATCGTTTATTCCTATTCCGGCAAAACTAGCTGCTGACTCAACCCCCCCCCTCGGTCTACGCCCTCCTTTAGCATCGGCGATTGAAAGAGAGTAGGAGCGCATTCTCTCCATCTCAGTTGGAAAGTCTATCGCTCTCAGCAGCAGTTCCTTGGTCATACCCTCGGTGATGACTAACAGTCCTTCCTTATTGAGTTCTCAACCTCTATTGATAGATCAAGAGTTCCGGCCCGGCTATGATTCCATCAACAAACCCGATTCGGTATACTTAGCTTCTATTACATTACAAGAATCTATTTTGAAAAGAGCTATCCTAAAGCTTGACAGGTCTCCCCAACTCTGTTTTTCACTCGAAAACCGAAAGCATAAGGATGAGCCTTGGGCCCCTTTACCAAGAGCAGAAGGAGCGTTTAGATACTGTACCTTTAGAGGAGCAAGGACGAAAGGAGAACAAGTCGCAGGAGAAGCGTTTAAGAAGCAGTAGTTTAAGCCATTGATCCTGCAGCTTATCAAAATAAGCACCAGCAGACAGAGGTAGATACAGAGCCATAGGCAAACCTTCATGATCGATAGCCTTTTATGAATATGACCCTCGTGCTCGAGAGGCGGATCCAAAGGCAGTCGCTTACCTAGGAGCATACTTCGGTGTAGCATATATAGCGGCATACCCCTTTGTTTGACCTAGGTGGAAAAGAGATCTATTGAAACCCACCATAAGTAAGTATCCGGGGAGACAGCAGCGATACAGATTTACCATAAGCAAAAGCGGCTACTGAGGCGAAGGCAAATAAGGTTCCGTTCCATGGAAGGAAAAAGAAATGGAAATAAAAATCGGAAAAGGTCTGATCCAATATTTTGCTTTCTTGTTGTCTTGAATTGTTATAGAACGGCTTTCTATAAGGTATAGTTGGTAGGACGAAGTGGGATGAAGCCTTAGTGGATATAGCAAGTGTGCCGGGGAGGCGGCTCGGGCGTAGTAGGTCTGGACGCCTAGCATGAAACAGCCTTCTCTGGTAGCGGCACTATACCTTAGTATAGTATCTCTCTAGCTTCCAGTCTATATAAAAAAACGTAGTTAGCAGAGGTAAGTCTGTCTGGCGTTCCCTCGCGTAAAGGGCTACTTTGGCATCGGCTCTCTCTCGTTAGGTAATTACCGAGGCGAAAGCTGCTCTCTCGGAAGTAAGTTTCCCCGCCATCTTAGTGGGACTAGTTTAATAAACTTTCACTTCAACTGCCTTACTCGTTAAAGTAAGCAAGTAAACTACCAAGACTCGGATTTTGGTAACGCCCTTCTAGAATTACGTTGAACGTCCCTTTATGATATGACTTTCCCGATCAGCGCCTCGGGTCGGTAGCCGGGCTCCGGGACATTACTACCACGGCTACTATCGACCCGAGCCCAAAGAAGGAAAAGAACGGACTAAAGCGAGGAGTTCATTGGCCATACATAGTGAAGGGGGGTGGGGGTCAACCTCTTTCATGACCCATGGCCCCAGTGTGTAACTTGGTTAGCATTTCTAGAACTAATTAAGTAGGGTTGGTTTTTCGATAGGGAAACTGGGGAGTTAGTTGGCTGTAGTTGAGACACATTTTTAGGGTGGACGATATGGATTTATTCGAGATGGTTAACCACTTTTTTAACCGTGAGAGGGAGGTCATTCAGAACCCGCTGGCTCCAGTCCAGAACCGGTGGAAGTTCCCCACGCCGATCCCCGAACAACGTGAGGCACTTCGAAGTGCCATTCACACTTTGATTCTTAAGCAAGTTCGGGAATATTGTGAGAAGGGGAAAGGGCGGCTTTCCGCTCACTTTCCGGAAATGGAAGAAATCTATTCCAGTGTCGCAGAGAACATTATGTCTCGCGATCTGGAAATATCTGCGGAGATTGATACTGAAACCCTCCGCGGATGGGTGGAGGAGATAAAGGAGAACCCTAATCCCCTAAAATCCCTCATTAGGGAACACCTGTAAGATGAGTCTGCCGCTTTCTTTCATAACAGAGCCGGGAATAACGGCTGGCATAGAAGTATCTCGCACGCAAGGAGATGCATTTCTGGTACTGGTAGTACTGGACAAGCTCTCAGGGAATAATCTCTTTCTTATTTCTTCCTTTTTTCCCATGACGACTAGGAACGGGCAAATAAAAAATTTCACTTCGAATTTCGGACCTCAACATCCTGCTGCTCATGGTGTTTCACGATCAGTATTGGAAATGAACGGAGAAGTGGTGGAACGTGCGGAACCACATATTGGATCACTCCAGTGCGGCACGAAGCCGCTGACGCCGAGTCGGCTCCTATGCCGCTAGCTATGCCCTGCTTAGTCCCCCGGCACGGTGGAGGTCCCGTAGCGCGTCATGAGCACCGGGCTAAGGGGCGGTTGAGCAACTCAAGCGAACCGCCCTACCTTACTACAACATAAGGACAGAAGGGAGAGGGTTGTGAAGGTGGCCTCGTTATCCACACCTCCGGTCAGATGAATGGAGGACCGACCTACCCGGGTTTTCATGAGCGTTGGCGGGTCCTGGAGTGCCTGTCAAGGGCGCTAGCGCATACCCCGGGGTGATCATCACCACCTGCACCTCACATCTCGGCACAGCGGAACGTGTAACCCGCCTGCTGTCTCATTCAACTACATTTGTTCCTGTAATCCATAGCCTAACAGAACGCAGCAGCGAGGGACAACCCGCCCATACAGCCAGCGGGGAGGATGGCACTACTGGCAAAGACCGTCCGGCGAAAACGCCGCAGGCGCGAAGCGTGGTAGGCCTGTGCCGGGGGAGCATAGCATAGGTAGGAAAGGGAGCCCGGACGGTGGAAGAGCCAGGGGGCCGGGTCATTTGACGGAAATGGAAGGCTTTTCCCCTATTAGAGAAGGCCCTCTGAAGTCAAGGGGAAGTGCATTAATTCTTGGAAAAAGAGGGAGCGAGCCTATAAAAAAATGGAATGAAAGTTAATTCAATGAATAGATAGAGTCAACGGTACGACAGACAGCGCTGCCTACACGCGAATTAGCTTCCGAGGTCGAGCAGTCTCAATTTTACTACAGGATTTGCGAATGAATGCTGGGCTGGGCCACCTCGAATCGAATGGCGTGAGCCGCATGCGGGGAGACCCGCACGTACGGTTTTTAGGGGGATCTGGTCGAAAGACCGGCCGGCGCCCACCCGACTAGAGGGACTGAGAAATTAATAGAGTACAAAACTTATCTTCAAGCTTTACCTTATTCTGATCGTTTAGAGGGCGATCGCGGACTCACTGAATGAAGTCCTCCGTTTCTTTCGGAGGTGCTGACCCGCAGCGAGGCAGAGATGACTAAGTTACATAAGGAATATGGCGACGACAACAGCATGTCGTAGAAGGAGATAACAGGTGGAGCCAACGATCCGCTAAGACTAACGTATCTACAACTCCATCCCCGAGCGGCAGTCAAACGGAGGCGTGAATGCAAGATGCCAGCGGAATGATCGGCCGGACAGAGGCTAGGGCTGCTTCCTTCCCACCGCGTCCTTCCTTGTGTGTCGGAGATATAAAGCGAGTGCACCGGAAAAGAACGGGAACTGGGTCGATCTATTCTATGGCGAAGCATCCGAAGCATAACTGCACACTCACACGATCTTTGCCGAGAGATAGGAGCATTCGGTGGAACCGGTGAACTACACTTGCTTCTGGATAGATGTGTGGGACAGAGGGCTCGTGGTACCTGCAGCCCACCCTTCCTCCTCTGCTTTGAGAACCGTGTGAACGGAGAGTGGGCAGAAGGGAAGGAGGTCCTCATACGGAGTCGCACACGCACACTTACTTGAGCAGTGCGGAAGACTGGGGAATGGGTTGAGTAAACTCTCCTGGGGCCGGAAAAATAACAGACGAAGCTTTACTTAGATAGGGCTTTGATTGGTCTTTTTTTTTTTCTTAGTGATTGAAAAGGGGGGCGCCTGGGTATGTTACAAAAAGGGAAGGCAGAGGTAGTACTTCGAATGGCGAAACGAAGGGCTAAATAGCGCCAGTGATTCTCTGAGCCGGTCTGGATTTTCAACGCCTCGGGAAACTGGTCGAGATAGATGACAGCACCCTTTTCCTCTCTTCCTTACCGGGAGGGCAATCTTATCTTATGGCCTTCACCTCCCGCCCGGCCCGGAAATAGAACCCAGCCCCCCCTTCTGATCCATTCATTTCTGCAAGCAGGGGGGATCCAGAGCTAAGCCTCCCGTCTATTGCATAACCTAAAAAAGCTATAAGCAAAGTACCAAAGGTGCGCTCCGCCCGGTTACTAAGAAAGAAATTGGTTTGCGCTTTGAAGTGATGAGGTCGCAAAGAGGGAAGTAGGGCTCCTATTGAAAGGCTTTCCCTCCCTAAAAAGGCGACCAACTTTCAATACGAGTTGTTACGTTACGCTGCCATTTTTCCAATATCATTGAATAGCATGGCCTGCCTGGGGCTAAGGTAACTCAAGTGGGAGAGCCGTGTTATGGGTGACCTTATTGCACGGTTCAGAGAGCACTTGTGTATGTGATGCAAGTGAACGTGTACGAAAAAGCTGTATCTAGGGTGAGTTCTTCGTTCCGTCGTCGACCCTATCTATGTTTCTACGATGGCCCAAGAACACGCTCATTCTTCAGCCGTAGAGAGACTTTTGAATTGCGAGGTACCATTACGAGCTCTATATATACGAGTGTTATTCCGTGAAATAACTCGAATTTCAAATCATTCACTTGCTTTAACTACTCATGCTATGGATGTGGGAGCATCAACTCCGTTCCTGTGGGCTTTTGAGGAGCGGGAGAAATTGTTGGAATTCTATGAAAGAGTCTCGGGAGCCAGGATGCATGCCAGTTTCATACGACCAGGTGGAGTGGCACAAGATCTGCCTCTTGGCTTATGTCGAGATATTGATTCCTTCACACAACAATTTGCTTCTCGTATCGACGAATTAGAAGAGATGTCAACCGGCAACCGTATCTGGAAACAACGATTAGTGGATATTGGTACTGTCACTGCACAGCAAGCAAAGGATTGGGGATTCAGTGGTGTAATGTTAAGAGGTCGTGCGACATGAAGACATTGATAGCAATATGGGGGGAGTTCCCATCAGGCAACAAAGGTTCTGCCTGACCCTACTTAAGCATGCATATTCTGTCAGCGAAGACTTGGTGTGAAGCCTTGGAGCTTACGTTATAAGAGCAAAAGGCCCGGGGCTAGGGTGAGCTGAGGGGGGACAGCGTAAGTGAGCGAATGTGTGTAAGCCCAGTCAAACATTACTGTTCTAGGCGGGGCGGGCCACCCACCTTCGAATGGTGTTGGTCCTACGGACCGTGAACGGATTTGCCTCTGGCCTCTGGGCACGTCGGAACCGCATGAGTTCACCGGGGTGGAGCACAGTCCGCCAAAATCGGCATAGGTTAGGTGCTATTGATGGAACATGGTAAGCCTATCTTTCTCCATATGGAAGTGCTGCGGGCACATAGAGATGTGGGTAGAGGAAGTCTCAAAAAGCGAAGGCCGAGCTGTAGGTCACGTGACCTGCACCGAGTTGGTGGCTGACTGGGCTTTTTCCTTGATCAAAGCAGATCAGCTCGCCGCCTTCTTGTTATCAAAAAGTCGGTCGAATCGGGCGGGCGGAACGTCGAATGAAATAGGTAGCCGGGTTCTCTTTTTACAACCCTTTTGATATGATAGGCCCGGCCACCTTCCCCTATCCCTTATGTTTAGGAGCGGGATCCGCCCAAGAACGACCACTCCTGTGGTGGTACGGAAGGCACGGACTCCGCGAACGTCCCGCGCCCCCTTTACTAATAAAGGAAAGAAAGCCTCAACCAGAACAAAATTCCTTTTGCGTGCGGATGTAGCTAAGTGTCTGACTC